GTCCCGGCGGATTCAATAAAAAAAAGACATTAACTCCCCCTTTTGTTTTTGGACAAGGGGATAAAAATGGTTTCATTTATCTTTTTTTTTTATTTTTCTTTTTTCATCAAGCAAAAGAAAGGGGTATTTCCGTTATTTTAACTAGCACCAATTGATGGTAGAGAGACATATGTAAATTAATTATAATTATTGAGAACATTCAACACTTCAAGAAAGAGATACTGTATGGGGTTTCCGCTTTTTGTCAACTTAATTCGTGTAGGAAAATGGAATAGGATAGCGTATAATACATTTGCCAAGAGTACCTGTACCTATATATACTTTTCTTTCTATGAAGTTAAGGAATTGAAAATAGTTCGAATCCAACCAAGGAAAGAGGATATTTAAAAAATAAAGATAAAATGAGTATTCTCTAATGAATATGCTCTTTTTAAAGATTAGAGTCGATGGCGAAGAAAAAACTCGTAAGAAAATTTAACTAGTTAATTTTTTTGAATATTTGAGTTTTTTTACTGGGACTCGTCTTTGTCACATTCCCTTTCTTTGTTTTCCAAAAAGAGGATATACCCTTCAAAAATTTTTAAAATTTCAACATTGAACTTCGTACTTGTTTTCTCTATTTGATTTCTATTGTTTATTTAATAAGGTTCTTTATAAACTATTTTTGTAAACAATCGAAGTAGAAAAGGTTTTTTATGGTACTTCATCAGATAATTGTACAAGGAAAGTAAAGTACTAGGTTGTAGAAAAGAAAGCGGGGAAAAATAATTATAAATCAATATTTTTTTATTGGATCAGGACTCTCATTATGTATTCGGTGTGGATAAAAGATCTTCCTATGTTATACTATTAAATTCTTGACGATAAATCGATTTTATAGCTCCGATATTGTTATTCATGATATTTATTTCATTCGATATCATCGAAATCTAAATTCATCTGAGTGAGTTTACAAGCGAAAGATTTCTCATCGCTATGGGATTAAATCCCGAGATATTCTAAAGAAAAAAAAATAATAAACGATTAAATTATGGAAGTCAATATTCTTGCATTTATTGCTACTGCACTCTTCATTCTCGTTCCTACTGCTTTTTTGCTTATAATTTACGTAAAAACAGTTAGTCAAAATGATTAATTTGAATACAATTTGACTATCAACGAAAAAAAAAAAAAGATTTAAATTTCTCGTCTTAAATGAAAGGAATGCATTAGACTCAGTAGTAGTATCCTAAGGGGCCCGCTAGTATGGTAGAAAGAGATCTCTTTCTACCATACTAGCCATTATGGTTATTGTAATGTATAAAGATACAAGTGAAATATCTTAATATAAAGGAATCCACCTATATCTCTCTTTTTCTTTATAAAGGTCAATATAAATTCAATAGAATATTATATGTATGTACATACTTTCTCGATTTCATTTGTTTGTTTGATCCATTTAATACAGATAATCCCCATTCGATGAAAACTTCTTCAGATTTCTAAAAAGGGGGTTACCCCATGAATGGTTAACCGTGTAAACCCTAATATAAAAATAGAAAATGAGTCAATAAAACAAAACAAAAATCCAATTTCTAAACAAAAATCTTTAAAAAATTGCCGAACGGTCTAGAAAACTAAAACAATTGATACAGGTTGATAGAGTTTTATTATTACCGCAATTAGGAGTACTTCTAGAGTCCACTTCTTCCCCACACTACGAGAGAGAGGGAAAATGTAAAAACTACCATTAAAGCAGCCCATGCGAGACTTACTATATCCATGTGAATTCTGTCCCCTATTTCTATGAATATGAAGAAACTATTCCATTATTGTTCACTAATAATAGTGAAATCACTGGTGCAGAGTCAAAACAAGGGAGAGGTATTTGGTCACCATTGATGAACTACTCAAAAAAATCCACTTATCTTACAATGAGTTATTCTTAATTATAGAATTTCTAGTAGAATCGACAAGATGTAAACACAAGCAAATGGACACTTTTTGAAGTATCCAAGGAATCTCACTCACATGTAGAAAGAATAATACTTTTTCTTTCTTTTATCGTTTTTGATTTTTGGAAGCAAAATGAAAGGCAATTCTTCATCTAATCTAATATTGATTGAATGTCTGAGCATTACGAGACTTTCATGAGTCTGTATCCAAAGTATCTTAGGTCCTTTCCAAAACTATTAATTTAATTCCTATCCAATCTAATTGAAGACTCAGTAAGTGGAACTAAATTAGTAGTGGCAAGTAAAGATTTACGGATTTCCCTCCACTACTTTAAGTTTTCCTTGAATCTGATAGGCAAAACTTTAGGTTAGAGAATAGAACCTCGAGAGCCCGGGGCTTAGAATCACGAAACAAAAGTATCAAGAGTCTTTTCCTACGTTTGTTATAATAGGGTATTTCAAGTCTGTTGTTGAGGCGGCACCCGGATTTGAACTGGGGAAAAAGGATTTGCAGTCCCCCGCCTTACCACTCGGCCATGCCGCCAAAACGATAGAAACTAGATTCCTATTTTCTCTTTTTTTTTTTTTCAACTCCGAAAAAAAAAATATATATATATAGATTTTCAGTCACAAAATATAGAATCCAGTACAAACCAGAACCATTAACTATTGACTGTAAATTCATGACCATTTTTTAATTAAAATCTACATTTTTTTATTTCTAATAATATTAATAAAATAAATCATTAGAAATGGATTTATAACTAATCTATATTGAGTTTTTTCAATTAAAAAGAAATCTTCTTCAATTTCAATTATAACAGTAATGATGAGTATATGTAAACCCCAGAATCAGAACATACATTACGTTGTGTTATAGAGCTATAGCTCTATAATGGGGTATTTTATCTCTCTAGGGATGCTTTTGAGGAGTAATTCTCAATAAATTTTTATATTTCAATTTGTGATTGAATACATTGAAGAGCAAATTTCATTTTTGATAGAGCACAGTATGTGCTGTCCCAAATAGAACTGTACCACAATAAAAGAAGAAAAAGAGACATATATATCTGTGCATTCTTTTTTATTTTAATAATAAAAAAAATTAATAAATAAAAAAAACACAAGTTTTCTTACCTACTTCAATTCAATGATATTCTAACTATTCTATTCAAAATAGGTAAAAATAAATCTATTTTCTGCAAATATTTTTTTGAATAATGAAATACAAATACATGGAAAAGTAAAGTGGTAAAAAAAAAAGTTTTCTATTTATTATATGTTTATCTGCTCGAACAGATCCAATCGTGGATACATTTTTTTAATGGTATGCAATCGAATTGGAATATGTAATATCATAGGTGAAAATGAAATTACTTTTTGTCTAGTCTTTACAAAACTACATAAGTTCCAGTGGTATTTCTCAATTCTATTCCATTTGGATCTCTTTCTTATAAAAAATGCCAATTGAATCTAGTCTCCGTTCATACGTATTTCATACATTCCATATATCGTGGAGTTGAATAAAATTTCATGTGATTCAGTAAACAGAATAGAAATTCCATTATTGCTAGATCGAATTCTATGGATATGATTCGGTGAAGAATGAGAGATGGGATGGTATTTTTTCAATAAACGGATAAATGGTAAATTCAAAAAAGATGCTCGGGGATGGAAAAGAGGGAACATCTACAATACCCGGATTAAATCAGATACAATTTGAAGGGTTTTATCGGTTTATTGATCAGGGTTTAATAGAAGAACTTTCCAAGTTTCCAAAAATTGAAGATATAGATCACGAAATTGAATTTCGATTATTTATGGAAACATATCAATTGGTAGAACCTCTGATAAAAGAACGAGATGCTGTCTATGAATCACTTACATATTCTTCTGAATTATATGTATCCGCGGGATTAATTTGGAAAACCAGTAGGAATATGCAAGAACAAAGAATTTTTATTGGAAACATTCCTTTAATGAATTCCCTTGGAACTTCTATAGTAAACGGAATATACAGAATTGTGATCAATCAAATATTGCAAAGTCCTGGTATCTATTACCAGTCAGAATTGGATCATAACGGGATTTCGGTCTATACCGGCACCATAATATCAGATTGGGGAGGCAGGTTAGAATTAGAGATTGATAAAAAAGCAAGAATATGGGCTCGTGTGAGTAGGAAACAGAAAATATCTATTCTAGTTCTATCATCAGCTATGGGTTCGAATCTAAGAGAAATTCTAGAGAATGTTTGCTACCCTGAAATTTTCTTATCTTTCTTGACCGATAAGGAGAAAAAAAAAATTGGGTCAAAAGAAAATGCTATTTTGGAGTTTTATCAACAATTTTCTTGTGTAGGTGGGGATCCAATATTTTCTGAATCCTTATGTAAGGAATTACAAAAAAAATTCTTTCACCAAAGGTGTGAATTGGGAAGGATTGGTCGCCGAAATATTAATTGGAGACTGAATCTTAATATACCTGAGAACAATATATTTTTGTTACCGCGAGATATATTAGCAGCTGCTGATCATTTGATTGGGATGAAATTTGGAATGGGTACACTTGATGATATGAATCATTTGAAAAATAAACGGATTCGCTCTGTAGCGGATCTTTTACAAGACCAGCTCGGGTTGGCTCTGGCTCGTTTAGAAAATGTAGTTAAGGGAACTATATCCGGAGCAATTAGGCATAAATTTATACCTACTCCTCAGAATTTGGTAACTTCAACTCCGTTAACAACTACTTATGAATCCTTTTTCGGATTACACCCATTATCTCAAGTTTTGGATCGAACTAATCCATTGACACAAATCGTTCATGGGAGAAAATTGAGTTATTTGGGCCCTGGCGGATTAACAGGGCGAACTGCTAATTTTCGGATACGAGATATCCATCCTAGTCACTATGGGCGTATTTGTCCCATTGACACGTCTGAAGGAATCAATGTTGGACTTATTGGATCTTTATCAATTCATGCCAGAATTGGTGATTGGGGGTCGTTAGAAAGTCCATTTTATGAACTCTTTGAGAAATCAAAAAAAGCACGGATACGGATGC